TACATCCCGCACGAAAGTTAATCGTATACCACTTCTACGAATAGCTCGTAATGCTGCGTCTCTGCCGCGACCGGGACCTTTTATCATGACGTCTGCTCGTTGCATACCTACTGTACGAATAGCATTTGCTGCTGCAGTTTGAGCGGCAAAGGGTGTCCCTTTTCTCGGACCCTTGAATCCACAAATACCCGCCGAGGACCAAGAAACCACCCGACCCCGTACATCTGTAACCGTGACAATGGTATTATTGAAACTTGCTTGAACATGAATAATCCCCTTTGGTATTCTACGTGCACTCTTACGTGAACCAATACGTCTATTTCTACGTGAACCAATTCTCGGTATAGCTTTTGCCATATTTTATCATCTCATAAATATGAGTCAGAGATATATGGATATATCCATTTCATGTCAAAACAGATTCCTTATTTTTACATCGAGTCCTTTAGTGTGTCTGATTATCCTTGTCTTTGTTTATGTCTCGGGTTGGAACAAATTACTATAATGCGCCCCCGCCTACGGATTAGGCGACATTTTTCACAAATTTTACGAACAGAAGCTCTTATTTTCATATTTGTCATTCCTTAATCTTAATTCTGAATCTACTTCTTGGAAGAAAATAAGTTTCTTGAAATTTTGCATCTCGAATCATATTGAATAAAATAAAAACCACCTAATCCTTACAATCCTTCTTGCGGAGTCGATAAATTATACGTCCTCTGGTTGAATCATAACGACTTACTTCAATTTTGACTCTATCTCCTGGCAGTATCCGTATAAAACTACGCCGGATCTTTCCTGAAACATAACCCAGAATCAGATCTTCATTATCTAAGCGAACCCGGAACATACCATTGGGAAGCGATTCAGTAATTAAACCTTCATGAATCCATTTTTGTTCTTTCATTATAGGTAAAGCCTCCTTGAAGTATCAACTAATAGAGGAGAACGATATTAGACAACTCGCCCCTTTTCGTTTTTTTAGAAATAGTAATAAGTTTCGGATCCAATTTGGATATTAAAAGGATTACCATATATAACACAAAATTTCTCCGCCGATTCCTTCGAGTCGAGCCTCTCGATCTGTCATTATACCTCGAGAAGTAGAAAGAATTACAATCCCCATCCCACCTAAAATTCTAGGAATTAGTTGAGAGTTAGAATAGATTCGTAGACCGGGTCGACTGATTCGTTTTAAATTTAAAAAATTTCTATAGGGTCTTTTCCTATTCCTTCTATGCCGCAGGTTTAAAACCAAAAAAGATTTGTTTTTTTCTCGATGTTTTCTAACGTTTTCAATAAAACCTTCTCGGAAAAGTATTTTAACAATATTTTCGGTAATATTAGTAGATGCGATGCGAACCACTCTTTTTCTATCCATATCAGCATTTCGTATAGAGGTTATTATCTCAGCAATAGTGTCCCTACTCATGGTGAACTAAAATGATGGGTGCCCCCAAATTTGATATAATCAACATGTTTTTCTTTTTTTTTTTTACTTATTTGTTTTATGAATATTAATTAATATTAAAGGTATATGCGTGAGACACAATCTACTAATTAATCTAGTTCTTAATCTATTTCTTTCAAATACCCCACTATAAACATATCATTGATCTCATTTTATAATATCTCGGGAGCTAATGAAACGATTTTAGTAAAATGGAATTGTCTCAATTCCCGGGGGATCGCACCAAAAATTCGAGTTCCTTTTGGATTTCCTTCTTGATCAATCACAACTGCAGCATTGTCATCATATCGTATTATCATACCGTTGTCACGTTTAAGTTCTTTACAGGTACGAACAATTACAGCTCTGACTACTTCTGATTTTTCTAGGGGCATACTTGGTACTGCTTCTTTGATCACAGCAACAATAACGTCACCAATATGAGCATATCGACGGTTGCTGGCTCCTATGATTCGAATACACATCAATTCTCGAGCCCCGCTGTTATCTGCTACATTTAAATGGGTCTGAGGTTGAATCATATCAATTTTTTAGTCTATTCTTCCAATGCAAAGGATGAAGAAAAAAAGGAATATTTTTTGTCCAAAAAAAGAAACTTTCATCCCTAAGATTCATTTCTTTTGGTTCTACATTTTTATCCCGAAATAATGAATTGAGTTCGTATAGGCATTTTGGATGCTGCTATTGAAATAGCCCTTCTAGCTATATTTTGGGTTACTCCACCCATTTCGTATAGTATTCGACCTGGTTTAACAACAGCTACCCAATATTCAGGGGATCCCTTTCCCGAACCCATACGTGTTTCAGCGGGTCTTACTGTAACCGGTTTGTCTGGAAATATACGGACCCATATTTTTCCACCACGGCGTGCATTTCGTGTCATTGCTCGTCGACCTGCTTCGATTTGTCTAGATGTGATCCAAGCAGGTTCAAGTGCCTGAAGAGCATATTTACCGAAACAAATATGATTACCTCGATAAGATATTCCCTTCATTCTTCCTCTATGTTGTTTACGGAATCTAGTTCTTT